TAAAAACCGGAGATTTTCTGTGATTAGTTGATACTTAAAATATATAATTCAAGTAGGCAAATCGAAAAAAAGATGGTTGAATCAAAATAATTCCTTTTTAAGTTCTATTTCTTTCAGAGGGTAATATGAATGTTCTATTATGTTCTATCAAAACACTAAAAGGTTTATACGATATATCCGGTGTGGAAGTAGGCCAACATTTCTATTGGCAAATAGGAAGTTTCCAAGTCCATGCCCAAGTACTTATTACTTCTTGGGTCGTAATTGCTATTTTATTAGGTTCAGCCATTATAGCTGTTCGTAATCCACAAACTATTCCTACTGACGGTCAGAATTTCTTTGAATATGTCCTTGAATTCATTCGAGACGTGAGCAAAACTCAAATTGGAGAAGAATATGGTCCATGGGTTCCCTTTATTGGAACTATGTTTCTATTTATTTTTGTTTCAAATTGGTCAGGGGCTCTTTTACCCTGGAAACTTATCCAGTTACCTCACGGAGAGTTAGCCGCACCCACAAATGATATAAACACGACCGTTGCTTTAGCTTTACTCACGTCAGTAGCCTATTTTTATGCGGGCCTTACAAAAAAGGGGTTGGGTTATTTCGGTAAATATATTCAACCAACCCCAATCCTTTTACCTATTAACATTTTAGAAGATTTCACAAAACCGTTATCGCTTAGTTTTCGACTTTTCGGAAATATTTTAGCTGATGAATTAGTAGTTGTTGTTCTTGTTTCTTTAGTACCTTTAGTAGTTCCTATACCTGTCATGTTCCTTGGATTATTTACAAGCGGTATTCAAGCTCTTATTTTTGCAACCCTAGCTGCGGCTTATATAGGCGAGTCCATGGAAGGTCATCATTGACTAGTTTCCGACGCAGTTTTTTTTAGCTTAGCCTGACGCAATGTATGCGCCGTTTAAGGTAATCCACTTAGGGAAGATAAATATAAGGTATAAATAAAGATATAAACGATCTAGAGTAATTGTAAAAAAGGTACGATATTTTTGAGTTGTAAAAAAAACAAATGGATTGGTTTGCGTAGGAAGGGGGGGTCGAGCTAGGTGTATATAATCTAATCGCTATAAGACAACTCTGTGAATCCTTCGAAGAATGATTCGAGAATCCCGATGACTTTAAGATACAATATTTGGTTTACGGTTTGGGGGAAAAACATGTATATGTGATATTAGACATTAACTAGGTATATATGAACTAAAGATATATCTAATTTGTCTTACTATTGTGAATTTAGATAGGGATTTCAATAGAAGCCTTTCCGTTTCGTCTGGTATTGTGAATTGAATATTGGTTGATTGTATCATTAACTATTTCTTTATTTTTGTTTTGGCACGAGGAAAACTTATCATGAATCCACTGATTTCTGCCGCTTCCGTTATTGCTGCTGGATTGGCTGTCGGGCTTGCTTCTATTGGACCTGGGGTTGGTCAAGGTACTGCTGCGGGACAGGCTGTAGAAGGGATCGCGAGACAACCAGAGGCGGAAGGAAAAATACGGGGTACTTTATTGCTTAGTCTAGCTTTCATGGAAGCTTTAACAATTTATGGGCTGGTTGTAGCATTAGCTCTTTTATTTGCGAATCCTTTTGTTTAATCCTAAAAACACATATTTTTGTTTATTTCCGTGGATTTGCTGCTCTTGTTTTTTTTTTCAAATTCTTTTAATATTTAACTTCTACAATTAAATTACTTAGGAACAACAACCCACGGAAATCGCCGGTTTGAGGATGAGGATACAACTCATTTTTTCCTTTACCTTCTTAGTCCAATGGACGAGCTTTTTTTAGGAAGTATTGCAATTGTATTGTAACAAACGAGGTATTTCGCAACTGACCCGTATAAGACCTGGTACCTAATTCGAATCGAATAAGTATCAGGCTTATTGGAAATTTCCAATTGAAAAAAATCCATTAAAACCCATTTCTAAATCAATCTATTTTTTGACTCAATTTAGTATTTTCTATTTAGAAATAGGGAAATTCATAATAAAAGAATATAAATAGTCTATCTATAACTATAAGAAAGCATAACTATAAGAAAGAGGAGATCGTATGAAAAATGTAACCGATTCTTTCCTTTCCTTGGGTTATTGGCCATCCGCCGGAAGTTTCGGGTTTAATACTGATATTTTTGCAACCAATCTAATAAATCTAAGCGTAGTGCTTGGTGTGTTGATTTTTTTTGGAAGGGGGGTGTTAAGTGATTTATTAGATAATCGAAAACAGAGGATCTTGAAGACTATTCAAAATTCAGAAGAATTACGCGAGGGGGCCCTAAACCAGTTAGAAAAAGCCCGGGCCCGCTTACGGAAAGTAGAAATAGAAGCGAATCAGTTTCGAATGACTGGATACTCTGAAATAGAGCGAGAAAAATTAAATTTGATTAATGCAACTTCTAAGACTTTGGAACAGTTAGAAAATTACAAAAATGAAACCATTCATTTTGAACAACAAAGAGCAATTAATCAAGTTCGACAA